AATACGCCCTCGCCCCCTCCTACGTGAACCAAAAGGACCATGTCTCGGTCTAATTCTAATTTGTCTAACTTTTGACATATTTTCTCATCTCATAAATCTCATCTCACATAAATCTCATCTCAAAAATATGAGTCAAAGATATACATACGGATATATCCATTTCATATCAAAACGGATCTTTTATTTGTCCATCGGGTCCTTTAGAAAAATCCCTTTTTATTTTAATAGAGATTACCTTTGTTTCTGTTTATGTCTCGGATTGACACAAATTACTACAATTCGTTTCTTCCTACGGAGCAGTCGGCATTTTTCACAAATTTTACGAACAGAGGCCCTTATTTTCATCTTCTTTATTCCTTACCTTAATTCCGAATGTACTCCTTGTAAGAAAATAAGTCTCTTGCAGTTTTGAGCCTCGAATTGTATTTCCACGAAGGAATGTTTAAAAAGTCACCCACACCTAATTGTTCGAATCTTTATCTTTCTCTTTTTGATCTTTCTCTTTTTGATCTTTCTCTTTTTGATCTTTCTCTTTTTGATCTTTCTCTTTTTGATCTTTCTCTTTATCTTTCTTGGGAAGTCTATAAGTTATACGTCCCCTCTTTGAATCATAAGGACTCACCTCGACTAGAACTCTATCTCCTGGTAGTATCCGTATAAAACTTCGTCGGATCTTCCCCGAAATATAACCGATAATCATATCTTCCTCTTCATTATCTAAACGAATTCTGAACATACCATTTCGAAGTGATTCAGTAATTAAACCCTCATAAATCCTTTTTTTTTCTTTTTCTTCCTTTTCTGTCATTTCGGCTAACCTCCTCTTTTGAGGTAAAAATAAATATTAATTTCATAAAGAAAAATAATTAGTTATTATTAGTTATTATTAGTTATTTCATAATTAGTTATTATTAGTTATTTCATAATTAGTTATTATTAGTTATTTCATAATTAGTTATTATTAGTTATTTCATAATTAGTTATTATTAGTTATTTCATAATAAGAAAGGAAAGGGTTTCTTGAACTTGAATAAAGTCAAGGGTTCCACCTTTCCTCTCTTTTCCTCTCTTTATTTTTCTTTCCTCTTATTTTTGATTATAGGATTTCTATAATCAAAAGTCAAGGGTTCCACCTTTCCTCTCTTTATTTTTCTTTCCTCTTATTTTTGATTATAGGATTTCTATAATCAAAAGTCAATGGTTCCATTTTAACTCTCTTTATTTTTCTTTCCCCTTATTTTTGATTATAGGATTTCTATAATCAAAAGTCAAGGGTTCCATTTTAACTCTCTTTTTTCATAAATAAGAAATAGACGAATTTGCGGATCTTATTCGGTCGGATACCAGAGAGATCACCATATATAACACAAAACCTCCCCTCCAATTCCTTCTAGTCTAGCTTCTCGATCTGTCATTATACCTCGAGAAGTCGAAAGAATTACAATTCCCATTCCACCGAAAATTCTAGGAATTTGTTGATAGTTAGAATAGATTCGTAGACCAGGTCGGCTGATACGCTTGAAAATCTTTCTATATGTTCCTTTCCTATTTCTTCTATGTCGCAGGGTTGAAACCAAGAAAGATTTGTTGTTTTCCTGGTGTTTTCTAACGTTTTCAAGAAAACCCTCTCGTAGAAGTATTTTCACAATGCTTTCGGTGATCTTCGTGGATGCTATTCGAACCGTTCCTTTTTTATCCATGTCGGCATTTCTTAGAAATGTTAATATATCGGCAATAGCGTCCCTACTCATGTCGAACTAGAATTATAGGTGCCCCCTAATTTTGATATAATCAACATGTTCTGTTTTTTTTTTTTTTTGTGTGAATTTTTCATTATTTATTTACGAAATATGAAAAGTATATGCGTGAAACACAATCTACTAGTATTTAGAATACTTCAGGAGCTAATGAGACTATTTTAGTAAAATTCAACTGTCTCAATTCTTGAGCAATTGCTCCAAAAACTCGAGTTCCTTTTGGATTTCCTTCTTTATTAATGACAACTGCTGCATTGTCATCATATCGTATTATGATACCGTCGTCGCGTCGGAGTTCTTTACGAGTACGTACAATTACAGCTCTGATCACTTCTGATCTTTCGAGAGACATATGGGGCACTGCCTCTTTGATTACAGCAACAATAACATCGCCGATATGAGCATATCGTTGATTACTAGCTCCTATGATTCGAATACACATCAATTCTTGAGCCCCGCTGTTGTCCGCTACATTCAAATGGGTCTGAGGTTGAATCATATCACTTTTTTTGAATTGAATCTCTTCTTTCAATGCCAAGATCGAAGTAAAAAAGAAAGAAATATTGTCTGTCCAAAAATAGAAATAAAGAAATCTAAATCTGCGATTGTCTTTTTCATCACAAATATCTGGTTCCACATCCCTATCTCGCAATAATGAATTGCGTTCGTATAGGCATTTTGTATGCGGCTATTTCAATAGCTGCTCTGGCTACCGTTTCGGATACTCCACCCATCTCATAAAGTATTCGACCGGGTTTAACAACGGATACCCAGTATCGGGGGGCTCCTTTCCCCGAACCCATACGCGTTTCCATAGGTTTTACTGTCACGGGTTTGTCGGGAAATATACGTACCCATATTTTTCCACCCCGGCGCGCATATCGTGTCATTGCTCGTCTCCCTGCTTCTATTTGTCTAGATGTGATCCAAGCGGGTTCAAGTGCCTGAAGAGCATATTTCCCGAAACAGATATGATTGCCTCGATAAGATATTCCCTTCATTCTTCCTCTATGTTGTTTACGGAATCTGGTTCTTTTGGGGTTATAGTTGATGGTTGTTTCTCAATCCCATCTCTACTGCAGAACCGGACATGAGAGTTTCTTCTCATCCAGCTCCTCGCGAATAAAACGATTCAACAATATTACAGATACACGTGTATTTTTTGAAAAATACATGAAATCGTGGGATTTATTGATATTGAATCTGTTATGCAGGAATCTGTATATCTTATATACTTTATGTATACGGATATAGAAAATGTATACGGATATAGAAAATGTATACGGATATAGAAAGATTTCTATATTTCTATATCTAGATAGAAATAATAGCGCCTTTCTTTTTTTTTTTTTTAACGAATCCTTGACCCTTACCGAATCGGCTAATAAATTGTAATTCAATAAGGGTTTCGCGGGCGAATATTTACTCTTTTCATATTTGCTTCATTTGTAGGGTTAACCCATTGCCTCTCATAATAAATCAACGGGTTCCCGGTTGGTTCCGCCATCCCGCCCAATGAATCATTGGGATTCCGTTTTCAATAGAATCTTCTGGAGTCACAGGTTCCGTCGTTCCCATAGCTTCTCCATTAATGGCTAGGCCTGAACTCTGCAATGGAGCTCCCCAATTCCAATTTGTTCCCAAGTCAATTTCCTCAGTCTCTATTGACTCGAAGCTCTTTATTATTTGTATTTTTTTCTATGAATTGTCTAATTATGGAAGAATCCGTATTGATGCTTTATCACATTGCCTTTTACTTTTATGAGTATGAGATGATTTATAATAGACCATACATATTGGAATTTTATACCGTTTGGGTTCTACTTCTCTCTTTCTCTCATCCTTCCATTTACCCACATCCCTCTATTTTCACTTCACAACCCATAATGAATGAGATTTTTCATTTATGAAATAAAGATTTCAGTTGCTACAACTATATGATTGACACATCATATAGTAACTGGTTCCTTGGATATCGATAATACGAAGCTATGAGCTGGTTATAAGTTCTATAGTTATTAGTTAGGGTCCAGTCCATTTTTTGGATTCCCAACCCTAAAGAAAAACCAACGAGTCACACACTAAGCATAGCAATTCTACCAAAAGTTTAATCGAATTTTTTATTCAACCCTATATAATTATAATTGAAAATTTTTCATTGAAAGTCAAAAAGAATAATTTGTCAGTTTTTGTTCTATCACTGGATAGAATGGCAAGGAAAGTCCCATCATTGCTCGTCTACAAATATCCAAATTTTGATTCCTAATATTCCATAGATAGTTCGAACTGTAGAGGAACAATGATCAATTTTAGCTCGAATGGTTTGTAGGGGGACCCTACCTTCTCTGATCCATTCGACGCGTGCAATTTCTTTTCCGCCAATACGCCCTGCTAGTTGCACTCGAATTCCTTTTGTATTTGCTTGTTTAGATAATTCAATAGCTTTTTTCATTGCCTTTCGAAAGGGAACTCTATTCTTTAATTGTAGAGCTATATATTCTGCAAGAAAATTAGGTTGTCTATAAGGTTTTGTAACTTTTCTGATAGCAATGTTAAGTTTCCAATTCACAGAATTTAACCCTTTTTGTACATTGATCCTTAATTCTTTGATTTCTTGCGTTCGATTCTCTTTAAATAATTTTTTGGGGTTTCCAACATGGATGATGATCTTAATCAGATCAGTTTCTTTTTGAATTTCTATATGTGCAATTCCAACAAAAACCGAGGATATTTTCCTATTTTTTTGTACATACTTCTTGATACAATTCCGTATTTTTTCATCTTCCTGGAGACCCAGGGAATAACTTTTTGATTGTGCGAACCAAAGGGAGTGATGCTTTTGGTTTTCCCCAAGTCGTAAACCAAGTGGATTTATTTTTTGACCCATATTTTTGTTCTCTCTTCCTCCCTTTCTCTAAATATCTCTCTATTATAAGATCTTTCCATATATCTTTTGCTCCTAAATAGAGATCTTATCTGTTTTCTTTTTAGAGCTATCCCTCACTACAATAGTTATATGACAGGTGGGTCTTTTTATCGGATAACTATGTCCTCGAGCCTGAGGTTTGAGCCTTTTCATCATAGTACCCCCATTGACTTCGGCTTTACTAATGACTGAATCGGCTTCGTTGAGACTTTTATTGTGACTAGCATTTGCTGCTGCAGAATAAACCAATTTAAAAATGGGATAAGATGCTCGATAAGGCATGAGTTCGAGTAACATAAGTGTTTCTTCGTAAGAAC